GCCGGGCTAACAATCGCAATAAGAGGATCCACCTCTTTTTTTGGATAAAAGACTTCCTTAATTTTATTAAACAGAGTAATAATTATATTCTTTGATTCAATTGGCATTGACATAATAGGAATATTTCGTCTATTAAGGAGGATTCCCCGAATACCTAAAATAGAGATGATCATAGAAAATGTGAAATATTTGATAAGATCCGTTTCGGAAACGTAGAATGTCAGAGAAATTCAAATGTTATAAGTAGCAAAAGCCGATAGCTTCTTATCGGGAGGAAGACGACATCTCTAAGTGAATGCTTAACAAAAATCTCCCCAATTTCCTTGGTGGGGATTCTTGGCCGTGACGGCCCGGCCTCGTCTTTACCACCGACTTTCTGACTGAAATCGGATTTCCCTTTCGTGCCATATGCGCTTAGACTTGACTTTACCCCCTATTCTTTGAAAAAACGAGACTTCGTTGGCCGTGTGGAACATGGATTAGCATTATGTCATTCCTACAAGCGATCACCCATCCAGGATTGGAAGAAGTGCTATATGAGGACTTCGAAATCAAATCGAATATGTTTCTTTCCATTCCTCGTAAGCCACTTATTTCTCCGAAACAAGAGATTAAAGTGATTTTCTTCCCTTTTCCCAATAAGTCGACGGCCTTACACCATTTGGCTACTTCGAATAAACTAGAGTACATATAGGATACACCGGTACTCAAACCTTTTCTCAAAATAGCTTCCAAACTGTTGGGGTCGTTGCTCCGGATCTTGTTCCCCCGCTGTGAAACCAGTCGGTTCCGTAGTTTTAGAATTCTGCTGATACCAAGGAATCCATCTCCATCATTGCATATGGGAATATAGAAAGTAAAGAGGAAAAGGCATGACCAGAAGAATTGTGTGAAATAAGTGAATTTATCCAGTTGAGGCATGATTGATGGACAAACAAGAATTCCCTCCAGAAAAGCAAGTTCTTCTTACCTTCCCGTACGAGTAGTGAAGAACTATAGAGCGGTGTAGTTGGGTTTTGCCCAACGGAAAGCATGGGAGTACCACAGAAACATTAGCTTTGTCCAAAGAGCGCGCGCGGCTTCTTTTTTAGTTATTTATATATGCTTTTCTATTTCTATACGACATTTCAATCCAGGGTATGCAATTTTCTAGCTACGTCCGGAGTGGAGCAATTCTTAGGCAAGAAGTGGCTTCCCGAGTAGAGTCAGGTTAATCAAAAGATAGATGTCCGGTGTCAGAGATAGATGGAAATGGATATCCTCTAAGAGCCCTTGACTGCCGTACAAATTCCTCTTTTCAGAGGTGTCAGTAAACACAAAAGAAGAAGCATCGTTAGTTGCGGGTGAAGTCTTTTAACCCCTTTCACTTTCTGCCCTCCTTTAGGTCCGGTTTCGGTCCATCTATATAAGATGCCTTTGCCACCGCCGTCCCATCCACCATAACCCAACTATCCACCACATCCCTACTATTCCGACGATTCCGATACCTTCGCCTTGTTCAGTGATGAAAATCCAAATGGGTGCCATATTATGTGAAGTCTTGGGGGTGCAATGAGGGCTTAATGGACATTGTAGTCTATGGAGGGAAGCTTATACTGCTTGTGTAAGTGATCAAGTGCATGGCGATCGTTTGTGGCTTTGTGCTATGGTATCAAGTAATGTGGATATAGGAAGATGATCAAGTTTAATCTAGGGGGAAGAATAAATTTTGGGTTTTTTAGCTTTATCTAGTGTACCGCCCTGCCATAGTCGCGAGAGAGCAGAGGTGAGCTGTTTGTACTTCAGTAAGAACTATCTTTCTACTTCGACAAGGGAAAATAAAAAGAAAGAGTAGGGATCCTAAATAACCTATCCCGCCTAAAAGAGGTCGTATTTCCTCTTACTCGTGTACGTTTTGGCCTATACCTATAGTAAGAAAATGAAAGGCTGAAGGCTTCCACTCTACCTATATCCTTCGGAAGCTACCGCTTCTAGAATGCAAGCTTATCCTTAACTTTCTTTTTAGAGCATACCGGTCTTTCAATCGCCTACTCTTTGGCCATTAGTAAGATAGGCTCCAGCTCGTTAAACGAGCCTCTGTTTCTCTTTAAGTAGGAATTCCCGATCTATACCAGAAGGGCAGATGAGTTCTTCTTTCTTTTATCACTTAGCAGCTTGCTCGTGTTTGCACACTATAAGGAAGAAGAAAGGTTTACAGATCCTTCTTGATCTGCACCTGGATCAGATAGGGAGATTTCCGCCCTTTCCTTCCCTGCTCGCGCTAAAGCAATTGTAGCGAGTAGGAGAAGAATGCCGACGACATTCCATGTGTGGAACTTTCGGAATAGAATAGGCTCAATGACTTTGCCTGCTTTCTTGCTTTGCTTGCCCCGCTCCCCTTAGAAGCGTTGGTTGAACCGCTGGACTCTATCTCCGTTGATTACTATTGGATTGAGCTATAGAAGCTATTTGACCTACGTGAACACTTCAGCTAGCAGTATTGAGAAATCAATACATTCTATTGACAAAGGCATGCTGTCATATTCGAAATAATAATAAACGTTCGTTCCCATCCTGATGCATTCTACACCTGATCTTTCGATCATTGCTACCAATAGATGATCTAGTAAGACAAAGCCTTGAACCGGGTAACCCGTCATGGGAAACCACCTTGGTAGCTTTACCCTCTCACAGAGCCGTCGGTATCCCTGATAGAAAGAATCAAACGTCGAATGGTCCGAATGAATGCTACATCAGGAGCTGAGTTGACTTCACTCCCGGTGACCTGCCGTCGTAACAGCACTGTGGGCGGAAGTGACTATGTGATCACGGCTTCCGACACAGCATTCATCCAGACAAGCCCATTGGCTTTTCGAGTAGAGAAAGGTGGAAAATCGTCTACTTTATAAATAAGGCTAAGGCTTTCCTCTTTGTGAGGAATTCCCTCCAGGTTGTCTGCTTTATCGGGGTCACTCTCACTCTAAGTCCGAGCGCAGGACATCTTATTCAAGAACCCCTTTTATAAGAGAATAGGTTTTGTACCCTAAAAGGTGGTTCCATCCTGCATACTATATAATATAGTCATTCATTGGTTCATCTCCAGGTTCTGCCTCTTAATTCCCTACCCAATGGGGAGGGGAGGGGACGGGACAGCATTCTTCTCTTCACCCAGGGCTTTCTTTCTAGTGTGCCTATCTATTATTAAGTATTTTCCTATCCTCCAGGTACCCCCTTATACAGGCATTCCGCTATCCCGATTGTCTTACTGATTATCTTCCCGAAACAAGAAAAAATTTCTTTCACTACACTAAATAGGAAGTTACATTTGTAGCAGTCCAAGAATTGCCCTATCCCCGAGGTCACTCTCAAGAGTACGACCGGAGGCCCATCTTCTTACTTAACGAGTTTGTGTCGCATAATGTGCCCTTCTTCCGGAGAAAGGAAGATTTTTTTAACAATGGAATCATGACAACGTCTAGTTCCGCTTCTTGCTCTTTTGCAAGAATGTCTTTAGTAGACGGTCCAACCAACGATTTGAATGAAAAATCCCGGGACAGCTATACCGATGTGTCAACGTCAACGGTACTTCTCTGATCTGATCGAGAATCATTCTCCAACCTGCTTTTAGTCAGGAATCTCGTAATTCCTTTCCCAATCCTGTTCCCAGGGCAGCGCTCAGTAGCAACCTCTCTTTGCAACCGGGGTATTGCTTTCCTATGCACCCATTTCTCTTGCTCGATGGGATATTAAGAATAAGCTGCAGCCTCAGATGAGGAGATGGCCAAAGATCTATTATCTGTCCCGTTTCCTTTAGCAAGATCCCTCGTGCGAACCCCCCCTAGCCGTAAACCACCTTTTAATATAATCAACCTAGCTAGCGGGCCCTTCTTTCTAAGCTAATAATAAAGAAATTCTTTGCCGGTTGGAAAAAGCCAAAGAGGAAGAAGAGCCTTACCCGCCTTCCAGCCCAACCCTGTCTTCCTCTTCACGATTCGACCGATGCGAGATCGGGCACTGCAGCCTTTTCATACTTACCTCCTGAGTCTGATGGATGTGCACCTTCCTTGACTTCTACATTGCGAACAGGTGCTTCCAACACAAAACATCCGGAAATAGACTACTCCCATATCCTACGCTAAAATGGAAATATCCTACCCACCTACACGAGCGGGATCCCTCTATCCCTTCCCTACCCTTATTTAATAATACTGAATGCTAACTTATCTCATTTACTAGCTATTCTATCTTGAGCAAGAAGACGGTACATAAATTGATACAAGAAGATAGTCCGAACCACCCAGTTAACAAAAGCGGAAGAATCTTCCTTACATGCGGATATTTGATCCATTATACTACGGGTCTGAGAACCAAAAGGTCAAGGATAGACGAAGAGAAGTGCTTTAAAACCGTTGTAACATGGATGAATCCCTATATGGAGTACAACAAGTGGCTTTATTTCAGTTGAGATTTCACGCTGGTCAAGAAAGCTTTCTTTCAGAACCTTCCGCGATACGCATTTGGTAGTAGCCCAACCGTAGATCCTACTTCGAGAAGTATCTCGCGCTGGGCGAAGAAGTCCGCAATCAAAGTGGACACTTGTTCTTGATGGTTAGGTTACCTTGTTGAGCGCCCGATAATCAATGCACAAACAAGGCGCTGCTTCTTCTGGAATAAATAAAACAGGGGCCCCCGCCCTCCCCCCTAGGAAAACCCGCCCTTTCCCTTATTTACCCCTTTCTTTTCTGGTTTATTTGGATGGCAAGAAAGAATCTTGTCTTCAATAGAACACCAAACTATCGGCCATTTTTGCCTCAGCTTGCAAACTCCTTTGATTGGGCAAGTCAAGTTGTTTGTTCAAGCTTCGGCTAAGGAATAAAAACCTTAATATAACCGACACTGGTATAGGCACGTTTTTGTGGCCTTCTCACCTGGTGGAATCATACCACTACTGTTTCCTATCTGGTTAGGTTTTCCAGATGGGTTAGTAGTTAATTGCTATCACCTTGGTATGGTGCGGTATTTTCTTTTGGAGTCGTGTCGTCCAGATGACAAGTATTTGTTGTCTGTGCGGGATGATTTGGAGCGTAAGCTCACTGAAGAAGGGGACTTCCACTTGAAGAGAGTTCTAAGGAGTTGTAAACCCTCAAGATCCCAATTTCGCAATCATCGTATAGTGATAACATAAAGTTCGAGAGCCTCTGCAACTCCCGTAGCCGGTCGATCATCTTGCTTTCCCTCTGAAAGCCTAAAATAGCTCTCGGAATTAAGCACCTTTCCAATGCCTAATGCCGCTCTAGCTGATGCGATAGTTGCACAGCTCCTTAATGCACTACCCTGACTTGGCACTTGACTTAACTTGCCTTCGAGACAGAGTGATGGTGCCTCCCCCTCATGAACAGCCAGCCCGCCCCTATGCGGCAGCCCTTACCTGCCTTGAACTACAGGAGCGGTCTTGCATACACACACACATATGAAAATAAGGCCCTTTTTCGATAGTTCTTCTAGGCCTTAGTCAAAGAATTGACTAAATACTAGAGTACTGCTAACAGGGAATGCTACCTTGACTCTGCTACTTCGCCCACCAAGCAAGTTAACCATAACTCCAAGTCTTGTCTTGAAAACAACCTCTCTGTGCCGTTAGTGCAACATTTCTCTAGTGTACTTTTTGGGTAGTGGTAACGGGCTCCAGAGCATACCGGTATTCAGTTTCTCTTATCACCGTAGTCATTTCTGAACCAGTGATTGTTCAACCTGAACAAATAGATAAGACTAGGAAATGCCCCCGGAGGGAACACCCAGATAGACTTGCTATCCCCCTGCTAGGGAACCCGTGCTGGAGCAATGTAACTGGATTAGAAAAAGGATATATTTCCACTTAGCTTAGCTATTGCTTGAAAGAGTCATTTCGATCCTTTCTTCTTTTTAGTAGGTGAAGCTGAGTGAACTCATACCCTTAGGGGGGAATCACTGAACACAGACTTAATCGGTTCTTTTATCCGTTTTAACTACCCTCAGACCGGACCTGTAGCTCTGGTGTTAGAACTTGGGTTTAAGGACGATAGAAGGCCTTAGCTGTTGGTTGAAAGAGTAAGCCTTCTTTTTTTTTTCAGAGTCAAGTAGACTACTTTTTCAGTTAGGAGCTAGAAGCTTAAAAGCTGCTAGGGGCTAGGAGTTAGAAAGGAGGAGGGGGAAGAAGTCACTCGTATGAGTTGTTGTTACGGTTACGGTATGTAGTGCTCAACCGATAGGAACGAGTTACATACTTGGAACGAGAGGTTAGGAGGTACGCAGTAGCTCCACCGATAGAGGGAGGGATGTTTTGGACTCTACCGATAGTCGCTGGTCCTTTAGGGAACGAGCTACATAAAAGGAGCGAGAGAGTGACAGCGGGTGGGAGTGAAAGAGGCTGGAAAGTACTAATCAGGTTCTATGCCGACTGAAAGGAATATTTCTTACTTACAAGCTAAATACTTTTAGTGAGAAGGAGATAGGTACGTAGTCTTGCGCACTAGGAGTTTGAAGATGCCCAGAGTACAGCGCAACTTAGACCTTAATGGACGAGAGGCTCTTTCTTATTCTCGAATCCCCTGCTCTTAGAAACTCGTACAAAGAAGAAAAGAAGTACCATGCCACGGCACTTGCCTTCCCTTACTCTTACTAGCTCTTACTAGTACTAATGTGCAATCATTCCCTCCCTCACATGCATTTGCAACAGATTCTAACTAAGACCGGTAATCTCCGGCCATTCTCGGCATCTTCACTAGTTGCCCCTCTTCTATCATGTTGCATAGAATAAAGAGGAGCTCCTCTTTATTCGTGGAGCCTCCATGAATAGCTTGGGCCAGCTCTTTCCACGTGTAGCCATGTGCAAGTGGCTGGCCCAAACTTCCCATAGTCAAAAATAAGACCTTCTCGATGTCTTCTTGGAGAGAAGAGACATCGAGTAAGGCAAGAGCTTCCCCCCTGGGTAACCCCTCCATAGATATACTATGGAGACAAGTTCCAGCCAAAAGAAATAAAAAGGCCCCCCACAAATAGCAAAAATGGATATAAAACAAAATCTCTATGATAGAGAATTCCATCATTTTTTTAAAGATCGAGTCAAGGGAGAATTCCACTTATAGTTTTTGGCTCGCAATAAAGCTGATCGAGCAACTAGTAGTCCTATCTATCCACCTCTCCAGACACAATATCTTGAGTACCTATGATGGTGACCACATCCGCTAGCATGTGATGTTTGGACATAAAATCGAGTCCTTGTAAATGGGCAAAGCCAGGTGCTCTTATTTTACAACGGTAAGGACGATTGCTTCCATTACTGACCAGAAAGACACCAAATTCTCCTTTAGGTGCTTCAACTGCGGTATAGGTAGAAGAAGCTGGTACGGAAAAACCTTCTGTATAAAGTTCGAAATGGTGAATTAAGGATTCCATGGATAGTTTCATTCGACATCGTGATGGAGGACATAGTTTACGATCATCGGCTTTGATCATGCCACTAGGCATTTTATTAAGACATTGCACAATGATCCGAACACTTTGTCGCATCTCTTCAATACGAATACAGTAACGATCATAGCAATCTCCTCTGGTACCTACTGGTACGTCAAAATCCAACTGGTCATAAACATCGTAAGGTGCTGCTCTTCGCAAATCCCAGCATACCCCTGAACCTCTTAACATTACACCACTGAATCCCCAATCCTTTGCTTGCTGTGCAGTGACAGTACCAATATCCACTAATCGTTGTTTCCAGATACGGTTGCCGGTTAACATCTCTTCTAATTCGTCGATACGAGAAGCAAATTGTTGTGTAAAAGAATCAATATCTCGACATAAGCCAAGAGGCAGATCTTGTGCCACTCCACCTGGTCGTATGAAACTGGCATGCATCCTGGCTCCTGAGACTCTTTCATAGAATTCCAACAATTTCTCCCGCTCCTCAAAAGCCCACAGAAACGGAGTTAATGCTCCCACATCCATAGCATGAGTAGTTAAAGCAAGTGAATGATTTGAAATTCGAGTTATTTCACGGAATAACACTCGTATATATTGAGCTCGTAATGGTACCTCGCAATTCAAAAGTCTCTCTACGGCTGAAGAATGAGCGTGTTCTTGGGCCATCATAGAAACATAGATAGGGTCGACGACGGAACGAACAACGAAACTTTACGACAGCTTTTTCGTACACGTTCACTTGCATCACATACACAAGTGCTCTCTGAACCGTGCAATAAGGTTACCCATAACACGGCTCTCCCACTTGAGTTACCTTAGCCCCAGGCCATGCTATTCAATGATATTGGAAAAATGGCAGCGTAACGTATTGAAAGGTATGGAAAGCGTTTCCATAGGAGCCCAACTTCCCTCTTTGCTTTGCGACCTCATCACTTCAATTCAAGCGCAAACAAATTTCTTTCTTAGTGGAGGTGAAGGTCATAAGAGAAGATTGCCCTCCCGGTAAGGTAGTTTACTGTCTGACTTGTTAGAGTAAGGAAGATAATAAAAGGGTGCTGTCATCTATCTCGACCAGTTTCCCGAGGCGTTGGAAATCCAGACCGGCTCAGAGAATCACAGGTCCTTTGGACCTTTCGTTTCGCCAACAAAGAAGTCATCCTTGATGATATCCCATTCCTTCCCTGCCGAGCCGCCTCTCTTCGCCATTCGAAGTACTACCTCTGCCTTCCCTTTCTATAAGATACCCAGGCGCCCTCACTGCTCAAGTAAGTGCGCGACTCCGTATGAGGACCTCCTTCCCTTCTGCCCACTCTCCGTTCACGCGGTTCTCAAAGCAGAGGAGGAAGGGTGGGCAGCAGGTACCACGAGCCCTCTGTCCCACACATCTATCCAGAAGCAAGTGTAGTTCACCGGTTCCACCGAATGCTCCTATCTCTCGGCAAAGATATCGTGTGAGTGTGCAGTTATGCTTCGGATGCTTCGCCATAGAATAGATCGACCCAGTTCCCGTTCTTTTCCGGTGCACTCGCTTTATATCTCCGACACACAAGGAAGGACGCGGTGGGAAGGAAGCAGCCCTAGCCTCTGTCCGGCCGATCATTCCGCTGGCATCTTGCATTCACGCCTTCCGTTTGACTGCCACTCGGGGATGTAGTTGTAGATACGTTAGTCTTAGTGGGTCGTTGGCTCCACCTGTTATCTCCTTCTACGACATGCTGTTGTCGTCGCCATATTCCATATGTCACTTAGTCATCTCTGCCTCGCTGCGGGGCAGCACCTCCGAAAGAAACGGAGGACTTCATTCAGTGACTCCGCGATCGCCCTCTGAACGATCAGAATAAGGTAAAGCTTGAAGATAAGTTTTGTACTCTATTAATTTCTCAGTCCCTCTAGTCGGGTGGGCGCCGGCCGGTCTTTCGACCAGATATCCCCCTAAAAACCGTACGTGCGGGTCTCCCCGCATGCGGCTCACGCCATTCGAGGTGGCCCAGCCATTCGCAAATCCTGTAGTGAAATTGAGACTGCTCGACCTCGGGCGTGTAGGCAGCGCTGTCTGTCGTACCGTTGACTCTATCTATTCATTGAATTGACTTTTTTACATTTGGCTCGCTCCCCAAGAATTAATGCACTTCCCTTTACTTCATAGGGCCTTCTCTAATAGGGGAAAAGCCTTCCATTTCCGTCAAATGACCCGGCCTCCCCTGGCTCTTCCACCGTCCGGGCTCCCTTTCCTCCCTATGCTATGCTCCCCCGGCGCAGGCCTACCACGCTTCGCGCCTGCGGCGTTTTCGCCAGACGGTCTTTGCCAGTAGTGCCATCCTCCCCGCTGGCTGTATGGGCGGGTTGTCCCTCGCTGCTGCTGCGTTCTGTTAGGCTATGGATTACAGGAACAAATGTAGTTGAATGAGACAGCAGGCGGGTTACACGTTCCACTGTGCCGAGATATGAGGTGCAGGTGGTGATGATCACCCCGGGGTATGCGCTAGCGCCCTTGACAGGCACTCCAGGACCCGCCAACGCTCGTGAAAACCCGGGTCGGTCGGTCCTCCATTCATCCGACCGG